TAATTCTGCAAAGCTTCCGCATAATTTCCTTCGGATTGCGCTGACATCCGTTACGGTCGTCATTCAATTCAAAGAATCTCCGTTCCAGAACCGTACATGAGATTTTCATCTCATACGGCTCCTCTCTTATGTGCATAATGAAAATAATACAGGGAATCAAAAAAGATGAAAATATTCTCATTATGAACTGAACAGGGCTGGTGTTTTTACACGAAATCTCTAGCCAACCTTCCTGCAAGAGATCCTTTCTTAACATCGAGCATATTGGTACTAGAGAGAAATGATAACTCCAACAATTTCTTTGTTCTCAGCGCCCCCGAATTTCCGGGAATGAGTCACTTCAACAGCCTTCGATGGTTCTACGGGTATCCAAAATACAAACACGATGGATGTTTGTTGTCCCAACCATTCTTCGTAGTCCCGAGCCTGCTAAGGAAAGGGATAATGCCTCACAAAGTTTTTGTGTTATGGATTCCGGGGTGTAGTGCTTCTTCCCCTATGCTGCCTATTGGTACTAGTAGCGTAGGATTGACCTGTAATAACGAACCGATAGGTATAAACCTTCGCTCAATACTAGAATCGACAATTCAAACTTAGTATCTGAGGCTGCATTAATCGAGGATACACAACAGAAGGAGTTGTTCTATTTCCAAACTTTACCTTCAACAAGCGTAGATTTCTTTTTCTTTTTATCCCGATCCCGAATCGTGTGTCTTTCTCGTAAGACTAAGAGGAATAAAAAATTCAAATCGCACCATCCCTGTAATAGCTAAATGCCTCTTTTTCTCCTGAAGTTGTCGGAATTATTCGTAATAAGATATTGGCTACAATTGAAAAGGTCTTATCAATAAAATTTCCATTTATCCGCGGTCTAGGCATAGGTAGCAATCCATTCGAAAATTCTTAGCATTCCCTCTCTCTCATGGAAACAGGATCCCACAACGAAAAGAATGGTACAGTACGAAATAACATAAAAATAGAGTCATTCAAAATTCAAAAAAATATGTGCCTTCTATGAAATTTTGATGGAATTAGGATCCAAAGAAGAAAAAGGATCGAATACTCATAATCAGTCTATGATGAGAAGAGAATAACCGCCTATTTTATTTTGTCTTGTGTACATAGCGGGGATACACGAGACACTCCAAATAGAAAAACAATCCCATAGAAAAGATAGCTTAGGAATTTGTACTAGATCGATGGCCTAGGGGTTTGTTGTTGAGAACTCGAAACCTGGATTGGAAAGGAGTTTGAGAAGTCTTAGGGTATCAAATCGTAGTCTAACTAGAATGATGATCTAAAGAGATCCATTAATCCGCGTCTAAAAAATATAGATCCCTCAATCGGTCGATTTGTTCGAATTTATAATTTCGTGATTGAATCGGGAAGAAAGGGATACGCCGACAAAGAAGAGAACCTTGTTTTGGCAAACAGGAAGAGTTAATCGTTTTCACAAGTAAAGCAATTTTCTCTTTATCTCGGGAGCCTCGAAGGAAAGATCTTTCTTTGACTTGTATCAAAAATTTTCTATTTTGATAGCTTTTTATCGTTAGAGTTGATTAGTCGGACCTACCCAATAATTCAGATAAATGACTCGCAATTCACTCGGTTTTTGGGGCATAATCATTATGTAGGAGAGATGGCCGAGTGGTTCAAGGCGTAGCATTGGAACTGCTATGTAGGCTTTTGTTTACCGAGGGTTCGAATCCCTCTCTTTCCGTACCTTCACCCAACGCACCGATCTTACTAACCACAATAGATCAAATAAGAATCGATATCAGTCTTCCATACAGTTAGACCGTTCTTTGATATAGATTCTCTATTCCTAATGGCTGTGGCACGTAAAAAACTGGAAAGAAAGGGGGAGATACGGAAAGAAAATCTCCCTCTCGATCTATGATACTGAAATAAGAGAAAAATACGGCTCAAACCCTTCTTTCTCTTAACCTTAGGTTAATTTACTTCGCCGAAAAGGAGCAAAGTTGTCCGCATTTTACCTTATTACTTTACCTTATTAGAAAAATTTTTGATTTTCGTTCGGTTTAAGTCTGACGAGAATAATATTCTACGACTAGCAATTCATTTATTTCCAAACCGACCCATTTACTATCTATTATTTGATTGACTAATCCTTTATATTGCACTGGGTCAAGAGTTAAATGGTTTGGTAATTCCTCGTGAGGAGAGGAATCGAGAGAATTTTGAATTAGAACTTTAGATTTTCCGTCATCCTTTGCCGTAATAGTATCTCGGGGTTTGCAGCGATAACTTGGTAGGTCTACGATCCGACCATTTACTAAAATATGTCGATGGTTAACTAATTGGCGAGCTCCCGGAATAGTCGGAGCCATACCCAATCGAAAAAGAATGTTATCCAAGCGCATTTCAAGTAATTGTAGTAAAACCTGACCTGTTGGACCTTTGGCCTTTCCGGCGATACGAACGTATTTAAGCAATTGGCGTTCTGTAAGACCATAATGAAAACGCAATTTTTGTTTTTCTTCTAGGCGAATACGATATTGGGATTTTTTCCGAGACCCCGATTGGTTTCTACGATCTTTTCGGTCTTTGGGACTTTTATTAGTTAGGCCCGGTAAAGCCCCCAGCCGGCGTATTTTTTTGAAACAAGGTCCTCGGTAACGTGACATTAAAGACTCCTTCCTCTTATTTATATTTCACTCTTATTGATGAAATTTCATTTTACAGAATAAAACTAAACTCAAACTGAACTAAATGAGAAATGAAGTGAAATTGACTCAAATGTACTATTAAAGAATAACGAGATGAATTGGATAAAGAAATATCCAGCTCTTTACTTTATATTCTCTATATAGATATAGAAAAAGAAAAGGATCTTTTTATGTCCTAGTTGGAAGTTCCTATAACCTAATAGAAATCGATGACTTTTAGCAAAAGGGGGAGACATTTTTTTCACTCGTCTTTGATTTCAAAATGATGAAAAATCAAAAAAAGAAAGAGAGAAAAGCCTACTATCGGAATCGAACCGATGACCATCGCATTACAAATGCGATGCTCTACCTTCTGAGCTAAGTAGGCTGACATACGACAAATTCGACACGCCTAGGAATTCAATAAACTCTCAGAATCCTTGCTTGCTATTAACTATATAGAATACAATTTTTTAAAAAATTCTGATTTATTCATAATAAATATGAATCAAAAACAAGAAAATATAAAATTAAAAAAAATCGGAAATCTTATAGAACATAACGATTCATTTGGGCCTATCGAATTTCGACTTCTTTCTCACCATAATATTATAGATTATTGAATAAGAAATGATAAATATTCAAAATTTTTTTTTGTTTTTGAATTCAACCGCCATTTGAAATTCTTTTGATTACCCTTCTCTCTTTTCTTCCCTATCATCTATCTTGCAAATTCTAATTATTGAAGGGAATTCTTAGTTATAACAAATGAGACATTCCGCCGCTTTCATTCGGAAAGGTGGAATTTAGGACGCAAAATCGATCGTTTAAGTAATGAACATTACTATAGAAAAGCGATCGGACGGAGGACAGATAGATATATGGGACGGATCCACTTATATTGAATTGTAGAGACATAAACGATAAAATCGTTTTTGATTGGACCAAAAAGCAAAGATGAGAAAAGACTTTATCGAGATAGCAATAAGTCTCTACTAAATTCAATAGTGCCGGTAGAAATAAAAGATAAGTGGGAAGGACATCACAGTGAGATCCTAATCTCAAAGGGGGATATGGCGAAATTGGTAGACGCTACGGACTTAATTGGATTGAGCCTTGGTAGGGAAACTTACTAAGTGAGAACTTTCAAATTCAGAGAAACCCTGGAATTAACAAAAATGGGCAATCCTGAGCCAAATCCCGTTTTCTGAAAACAAGGGTCGGAAAGCGAAAATCAAAAAGGATAGGTGCAGAGACTCAATGGAAGCTGTTCTAACAAATGGAGTTGATTGTCTTACGTTGGTAAAGGAATCTTTCTCTTGAAACTTCAGACACTCCAGAGTCTGAGAAATCTTTTTAAGAATTGAGTGATTGGACGAGAATAAAGATAGAGTCCCATTCTACATGTCAATATTGGCAACAATGTAATTTATAGTAAGAGGAAAATCCGTCGATTTTAGAAATCGTGAGGGTTCAAGTCCCTCTATCCCCAAAGAGCCCATTTCGCTGTCTAACGCTTGAGTCTATCCTTTTCTTTATATTGATCCTTTTTTTCGTTAGCGCTTCCAAATTCCTTCTCTTTCCCATTCACCTACGCTTTTACAAACCGCTCTGCGCGGAAAGGTTTTTCTCTTCTCACGAGTTTTGTGGGATAGAGTATACATGTACAAATGAACATCTTTGAGCAAGGAATCCCCATTTGAATTTGAATGATTCAAAATGGAGATTTTTATTCATCCTGAAACTTACTAAGTTGTTCGTTTAACGATCCAATAAATTCCGGGATCTGGACGAGACTTTCTAATATCCTTTCAATTGACATATACCCAACTTCTCTAGTAAAATGAGGATGCAGTATCGGGACTAGTCGGGATAGCTCAGCTGGTAGAGCAGAGGACTGAAAATCCTCGTGTCACCAGTTCAAATCTGGTTCCTGACACACGATTCATTTGGCTGAGCCTCTATAAAGTAATTGATATGAATCGAGATACATTTTGAATAAATTCATTAAGAGTCTAGATCATAATACATATTAGCCCTCTCGGGTTTTAGAGAGATATCCCATCTATTTTTATTTGATAGATGGGTAAAAACTTTCTTAGACAAAGTATCTAAGAACTGAGCTTCTAGATTTCTATTCTTTTGAGTTGATTTATCCTCTCCTTCAAAAAAACGAATAGAAATCGAATCCGATACCCGTTCATTCCCTTGTATTTTTTTTCAAATTCTATTTTTGCATTGCCTCCTACATTACATGACTTTGTTAGAGTCCGTCTAAGTGATGCGCGCACGACAAAGTTCATGATGCAGAACTCATTTGGTTCATCCTAT